GTATATGGGAAAAATTTAAACTTAGGTAAGTGTTTTATCAACATATGTAGCAAAAGAACATATCTAATTTAGGTTTTTTATGCCTACTATAACTAGTTACTTCGGTTTTCTACTGGCTGCTTTAACTATAACCTCAGCTCTATTAATTGGTTTGAACAAGATACGACTTATCTGAAATGAATTGAATGAACAATTCATAAAAATGAATATCTCTCTGAGATTACAGGTATTATATGGTTCTTTCCCGCATCAATTGTCAATTCTTGGTTATTGAGATTCACGGATAATTAACATTAATATTTAAGAATAGATCTTACCTCTCTTTTTATCCTATTAAACAAAGCGAAATGATTGAAGTTTTTCTATTTGGAATCGTCTTAGGTCTAATTCCTATTACTTTGGCAGGATTATTCGTAACTGCATATTTACAATACAGACGTGGTGATCAGTTGGACCTTTGATTGAGTAAGGTTTATTTTTTTTTGATTGACCTCCTCCCCGTAGGAGGTCAAATTCAAGTTGCAATTCAACTTTGTTTTGTTAAGTTATTTAACCGTGCTTCGGCATAACAGAAAGGAAATCACGCTCTGTAGGATTTGAACCTACGACATCGGGTTTTGGAGACCCGCGTTCTACCGAACTGAACTAAGAGCGCTTTCTTATGATAGGGGATACGACTGTACTGTAAAGAAAAAGATTTTTTTATACCCCCTCAAAGTACTTTGCATACATATAGTATGCATAAATGAAAGATTATATAAAATTTGAATCGATTTCAATTAATCCCTCGTTACCTACCATGGGAGAAGTAATAGGTAGGGATGACAGGATTTGAACCCGTGACATTTTGTACCCAAAACAAACGCGCTACCGAGCTGCGCTACATCCCTTTAAAAAATTAATTGTTGTACAGTGTCATTGTACAAAATTCCTGTCTTGTTTTCCACATCGTTATTTTTTCTTCTTAATACTATATACTATAGAGAAAAGAGAAATAGAATTTTCTTGTCATTTCTTATTTTTAGTTTCATATTTTCATATACCATATACATATAATAAAATATAAGAATTATATACATCCGAAACATAACGTAAATTAAATATAAAATTAATATTTATGTTATGGGTAATGCTCAGAAGGAAGGGGTCCTTTTTTCTTCTTTAGGGATAGGAAAATCTCATCTATTGTTCATTGTACATATCTATTTTTTCTATTTTTTTTATTTTAGTTTACTTAGTTTAGTTAGGAATTCTAGATCTAGATAAAAAGAAATAATAAATACAAATGATCTTGAACTACAGCATCTGACCATATAGGGATTACAATAAAGAATAAAGAAGGAGGATTTTCAATGCGAGATATAAAAACATATCTCTCCGTGGCACCTGTGTTAAGTACTCTATGGTTTGGTTCTTTAGCGGGTCTATTGATAGAAATTAATCGTTTATTCCCGGATGCTTTGTCATTCCCCTTTTTTTCATTCTAGTTATTGATATGCGAAAAAAATAAAGAAAATTAGGGATACAGTTCTACATGACGTGAATAAAATCTCGCCTCCCTTTTTCAATTCTTTTCCTAGTATAGGAAAGAAAGAAAAAAGTATATTGAACCTCATAGAAAATATGTTGGATCTAAGATCCAATTGGCGAGAACAGAAATGGAAATGTGGATCCAGTGTATAGAAAGAAAATACTTAACTAAAATATTGGAATTTAGGATAGAAATCATTGATAGTTAGAAAGAAATTGTACTACTTAATTATAACTTTAATTAATAATTAAATTAATTCCAATTAGATAATTCTAATTCTTTCTAATTATCTAATTTCTTTCTAATTTAGACTAATTTAGATTAGAATAGAATTACAAATTACAACGAAATCTTTAGAAATTGCATTTTTTTAGTAACTTCTATTGATTTTTTTTTATTGATTTTTTCTCTTCTTCAGTTCAGATCAAAATAGAAGAGTTAAGTCGATCCAAAATCAAAAGGGGGTTTCATGGCCAAGGGTAAAAATGTCAGAGTCAGAGTCATTTTGGAATGTACCAGTTGTGTCCAAAATAGTATCAATAAAAAATCGACGGGTATTTCTAGATATATTACTCAAAAGAATCGACACAATACATCCGGTCGATTAGAATTGAGAAAATTTTGTCGCTATTGTCACAAGCATACGACTCATAGGGAAATAAAGAAATAGATCGACAGAAAGGTGTACGATCTTTCCAAGGAACAAGAAGAGGAAAAACTTAACATGTATTGTACTTAACATGTATTGTATAATATATATATACAAATCAAACCCCATTTCATGTATATATTTATGTATATTAATGTATATAATTTATATACATTTATATATACATATACGATATACGACGATACGAATCAAAGCCTATTTCGATCGGATCTGAAATCAATAAAGAAATAGAATTTTAGGGATAAGGAATAAACCATGGATAAATCCAAGCAACTTTTTCGTAAATACAAGCGATCTTTTCGTAGGCGTTTGCCCCCAATTGGATCGGGGGATCGAATCGATTATAGAAACATGAGTTTAATTAGTCGATTTATTAGTGAACAAGGAAAAATATTATCTAGACGGGTGAATAGATTGACCTTGAAACAACAACGATTAATTACTATTGCTATAAAACAAGCTCGTATTTTATCTTTGTTACCTTTTCTTAATAATGAGAAACAATTTGAGAGAGCCGATTCGATCCCCAAAACTACTGGTTCTAGAACCAAAAATAAATAGACATACTCCTCAATTGACTCAAAACTCCAATCGAAACTATTGATGTTTTGTTCGAAAAGGCCTAGAATCCAGATTTTATTCTTGTCTTATAAGACTTATAAGAGTGGAGGGGGGAAATCTTTTTTGTTTATTGAAATGTACTCGTTGATTCCTACTACATTAATCTTATCTTAATCTTTAATCTTATCTTATTTATTCTTAATTTATTTTTATTCTATTTTCCCGGAGTTTATTCTCCGGGTAATTCTGTTTCAATCATTCCTGTATATTACTTTATAATCTCCTTTATTTGTTTGATGATCTTATTGGAAATCATGTAAAGATAATTTTTATTTGATATAGCTATTTGCGCAGGTATTTTACGATTAAGAAGCAATTGCTTCTTGTACAGATTATGCATTAATCTACTATAACTATAGAATATCCTATTCTCACGAGTTACTGCATTTATCCGAGTGATCCACAACCGACGAAAATCCCTCTTTTGCCTGCCTCTATCTCGATGAGAGGAAACTAAAGCTCTCATTTTCTGTTGAATAATCGTTCGAGTAAGTCTTGAATGAGCCCCTCTAAGGGTTGATGCAAATAAACGAATTTTTGTTCGACGTCTCCGAGCTGTATATCCTCGTATAACTCTGGTCATTGAATCAAATGAAATCTTAATGAATAACTAATTGATTGATTTTTTTCTTTCAGTCATCCCTTCTCCCTCCCCTGGTCAATTAATAACAAAACGGATTATTCCGATATATAAAATAGAAATTCCCATGGCTTTTGCTACTATGACCTTCCCAACCACGATTTTTTATTCCTTCCAGGCGAAATGCCTGAAAATAAAAAATTCTAACGATACTAAAAAAAATAGTGGGTTCCATCGTTTCTATGGTTACTTCTTAAACGGTGAGGTCCTCTCTATACACCGGAGCCTCTTCTTTGATTTAATCAAATGTTATTGTTAACTTGTATAGTTCACACTCTTTGGCTCTACCCATCAATTATACAGTGATAGCTCCTTTCACAACACAATAAGAGTTATCGCGATACAGTGACGGCATTTAATTAGGAAAGTTGGCTAGGTAGCTGACCCTCTTAGTCCGTTTTTTCAAGAAAAGGAGCATAACCTTTTTGCTTCTTACTTATAATATAATACCATTTCCTCCGCTTAATGGATAACCATTTGCTACCAATGGAGGATTGCTTCTCATCTCAAATCTAGGTGATTGGATTTGCACCAATGGAAACCATAAATTCCATATAAATTCCATATACAATATAGGTATATGATAGATCTTCTCTATCTATCCTATTTATGGGTACTGGGGATTAGTACTGGAAAAATTGTCTCATTTGTTCCAATTCATGATCTGAACGAGTCGCGCATACACCCTAGTACATGTTCCTCGACGCTGAGGACATCCTCTAAGAGCGGGAGATTTCGTGACATTTCTTATTGGCTGTCTTGTTTTTCTAATAAGTTGTTTAATAGTTGGCATGTCGTATGTCTATATAGAATTAGAATTATTGTGTTGGTTTAGATCGATCTTAACCTGATGATTGATGATTATGAATTATTTCTATTCAATATCAAATCACATAACCATAAATTCGAATTATGGTTTGTTTGAAATGGATTTACACTAAATCCTCAGTATTTTGATTTTCTACTGCCACGAGATCAACAATACCATGAGCTTGGGCTTCCGTTGCTGACATAAAAACATCCCTTTCCATGTCTTCGGATACAACCCAAAAAGGGTTGCCCGTTCTTTGTACATAAACCTTTGTAAGGGTTTCGCGAAGTTTCAGTAGTTCTTCCGCTTCCAGGATAAATTCTCCTGCTTGTGCCTCATAAAAAGAACTAGCAGGTTGGTGAATCATAACCCTGATCATATTGATATAACATCATGAACGATTCTTCTATCTCGTCGGATTGGGCTAAAGTAAGGGATAAAAAAAACAAGACAAGAAGAAAAAAAAGAATTGAACAACCGTACAGGCATCTTTTGTGCATTGCATACGGCTCCACAATGGAATTTGCTTTTTCTTCTCTTCTATTCTATCGAAGAAAGAAATAGAATCCGAATCCATCCGATCCAGATCGTTGAATTATCCATTTACCACCCTTCTTTTCGTAGTAGTCAAAAAAATACTATGATGGTTCCGTTGCTTTATATATTATTTATTTCGTCTGTGATTTAGCAATCCTAAAGTTCCTTTCTAATCAAATAAGAAAAATGATCTTTTTTTTTCGTACTCTTTCTTTCATAAGATAAATATCAGAAAGAGACTTCTGGTGTAGAAGAAAAATAGTTTGTGACGCTGAAATCTATCCCCGACACATAAGATCAAATCGGAAATAACCTTTGTTTCATACTACTCTCTCGATACAAAATAGCATGTTAGGAAAAAACAATAAGGGTTTGTTCATATCGAATTCGAAGTGCCATGCTATTATTACTTAATATTTTATTCATATATGGCGAAGGCATAGTCTTCTTTTTTTTAATAAAATAAAAACTCATTGGCGCCAAGCGTGAGGGAATGCTAGACGTTTGGTAATTTCTCCTCCGACTAGAATGAAAGATCCCATTGAAGCGGCCAATCCCATGCATATTGTATGCACATCGGGTGGCACAAATTGCATAGTATCGTAAATGGCTATTCCTGGTATTACCCATCCGCCGGGGGAGTTTATAAACAAATAAAGATCCCTGGTATCATCTTCGATACTGAGATAGACCATGAGACCAACAAGTTGATTCGAGATCTCGCTATCAACTTCTTGGCCTAAAAAAAGTAATCTTTCTCGATGAAGTCGGTTGATTAGGACTTGTATCCCTTAGAAACCGTACGTGCACCTTTGGATGCATACGGTTCAAAAAAATTATGAAAAAAAGAATCAATGTGTCGATTCCAGTTCTATTTTTTTCTATAACAGGTTTTTGTCCTTCTAATGAAGGGATTTTTCTTCTATTTTTTCAAAAAAATGAGATAAATTTTGGCTCCTTATAAAAAAAATTGACTGAACTTATTGAATTAACCTCTCATTGATGTATGGTTTCATCGATATTTAAATCACGATGTCATTTTCTTGTTCCTGAATGGGCCCTTTCAATTCTTTTAGGTTCATGTTCTACTCCGGGAAAAATCTGTCCGAATTCTATTTGCACATATAGGGCAAATGGTCCCAGTACCACTTCTTTTTGTTATCACGTCTTTCAATTTGTTTTATGCCTTCCAAAAACTATTCTATGTATTCATCATACTATTCCGTTGGTTGGCAATTTGAGATCGCTCCTATACCTATAGCCTATAGTAAGTATAAGATATAAGAATCGTTTATGATATTGATATAAGTGGTAATCATACATATATTACCAATTTGGTATTTTCTGAACGTAGCCTGGATACTTTTCAGTCCAAGTCAACCATAAATTATTCTAATTGATACTATAGATCCCCAATGCAATATAAATTAATTTTACTTCACGCTCCGAATGATTGATGGTTCACTCAATATCAATACAAAGAATTTGGGCGAAACGGAGGATATCTCAATCGGGGGAGAGAACGGGTAAATCCCATATGACCCAATATGTCTGACAAGTCGCACTATACGTCAACCCAAACTGCATCTTCCTCTCCAGGACTCCGAAAAGGTACTTTTGGAACACCAATGGGCATTAAATTAAAGAAAAAAATGAATTAAATACTATACTTTACTTTAATATGGAAACGTAACAATGAATATGGAAACGTAACAATGGATTTATTGTTTTCATCCCTTTTTCTGTCTATTCTATTTTATATACAGATTGGAAGGTTTATAGAGTAAGACAGAATGAATAAAGAAAAATTTTAACGAATGGATCGGTCGTTCGAATGATAAACAAGTATCTATGCATTCGTTCCCCCAAAACAAAATGGGACCAATCCTCCCATTGCGTATTGGTACTTATCGGGTATAGAATAGATTTGCTTCTCTCTGTTCTTACGAACGGAATTGGTCTCGTATTTTCAATGGAACGGAATAAATATTTACCCCTTCTCATACAGAATCTACTGAAAAGGTTAGGTACATAGTAAAGGTTAGGTACATAGTATAGTCTTTTCCAATGCGATAAAATAAAATAAAGTGACATAATGTCTATTTTTCTTTCATATTCATAAAGGAGTATTTCCATGGGGTTGCCTTGGTATCGTGTTCATACTGTCGTATTGAATGATCCTGGTCGATTGCTTTCTGTACATATAATGCATACAGCTCTAGTTTCTGGTTGGGCCGGTTCAATGGCTCTATATGAATTAGCAGTTTTTGATCCCTCTGACCCCGTTCTTGATCCAATGTGGAGACAAGGTATGTTCGTTATACCCTTCATGACTCGTTTAGGAATAACCAATTCGTGGGGTGGTTGGAGTATTTCAGGAGGAACTATAACGAATCCGGGTATTTGGAGTTATGAAGGTGTAGCAGGGGCCCATATTGTGTTTTCTGGCTTGTGCTTCTTGGCAGCTATCTGGCATTGGGTGTATTGGGACCTAGAAATATTTTGTGATGAACGTACGGGAAAACCTTCTTTGGATTTACCCAAGATCTTTGGAATTCATTTATTTCTCTCAGGAGTGGCTTGCTTTGGCTTTGGTGCATTTCATGTAACAGGTTTGTATGGTCCTGGAATATGGGTGTCCGATCCTTATGGATTAACTGGAAAAGTACAATCTGTAAATCCAGCATGGGGCGCGGAAGGTTTTGATCCTTTTGTTCCGGGAGGAATAGCCTCTCATCATATCGCAGCAGGTACATTGGGCATATTAGCGGGCCTATTCCATCTTAGTGTCCGTCCGCCTCAACGTCTATACAAAGGATTACGTATGGGCAATATTGAAACTGTACTTTCCAGTAGTATCGCTGCTGTTTTTTTTGCAGCTTTCGTTGTTGCTGGAACTATGTGGTATGGTTCAGCAACTACCCCAATCGAATTATTTGGTCCTACCCGTTATCAGTGGGATCAGGGATACTTTCAACAAGAAATATATCGAAGAGTTAGCGCCGGACTAGCAGAAAATCTGAGTTTATCGGAAGCTTGGTCTAAAATTCCCGAAAAATTAGCTTTTTATGATTACATTGGTAATAATCCGGCAAAAGGAGGATTATTCAGAGCAGGTTCAATGGACAACGGGGATGGAATAGCTGTTGGATGGTTAGGACACCCCGTCTTTAGAGATAAAGAAGGGCGCGAGCTTTTTGTACGTCGTATGCCTACTTTTTTTGAAACATTTCCGGTGGTTTTGGTAGATGGAGATGGAATTGTGAGAGCTGATGTTCCTTTTCGAAGGGCAGAATCAAAGTATAGTGTTGAACAAGTAGGTGTAACTGTCGAGTTCTATGGCGGCGAACTCAATGGAGTCAGTTATAGCGATCCTGCTACTGTGAAAAAATATGCTAGACGTGCCCAATTAGGTGAAATTTTTGAATTAGATCGGGCTACTTTGAAATCCGATGGTGTTTTTCGTAGCAGTCCAAGGGGTTGGTTCACTTTTGGGCATGCTACGTTTGCTTTGCTCTTCTTTTTCGGACACATTTGGCATGGTGCTAGAACCTTGTTCAGAGACGTTTTTGCTGGTATTGATCCGGATTTGGATGCTCAAGTGGAATTTGGAACATTCCAAAAACTTGGAGATCCAACTACGAGAAGGCAAGTAGTCTAATACAACAAAGATTGGTCTGGTATCTTTCGCCTCTATTTTTTTATTTGATATGGGATATCGGAGAAATCTTGATTTGACTTGAATCATTATCCTTTCTTTGACTCTTTCCCTTTCTTTATATCATATGGTAAATGATCCCAAAACAAAATAAGTATGGAAGCTATAATTGTAAACTACGATCGAATCCATGGAAGCATTGGTTTATACATTCCTTTTAGTCTCGACTTTAGGAATAATTTTTTTCGCTATCTTTTTTCGAGAACCACCTAAGGTTCCCACTAAAAAAATGAAATAATTCTTCATTATCTCAATTCAAGTAATGAGTCTCCCAATATGGGAGGCTCATTACTTCAACTAGTCCCCGTGTTCTTCGAATGGATCTCTTAGTTGTTCAGAGGGTTGACCAAAAGCGGTATATAAGGCGTACCCAGTAAAGCTTACAAGTAAACCAGATATGGAGATGGCGACTAGAGTTGCTGTTTCCATTTTTAGATAATTTCAAGATCACAATGGATCTACGATAAGATCGTTTATTTACAACTACAACGGAATGGTATACAAAGTCAACACATCTCAACCAATGATTAAAAAATAGGGTTTATGGCTACACAAACCGTTGAGGGTAGTTCTAGATCTGGGCCAAGACGAACTGCTGTAGGGGATTTATTGAAACCATTAAATTCGGAATATGGTAAGGTAGCCCCGGGCTGGGGTACTACCCCACTTATGGGGGTCGCAATGGCTCTATTTGCGATATTCTTGTCTATTATTTTGGAAATTTATAATTCTTCGGTTTTACTGGATGGAATTTCAATGAGTTAGGTTTATTAGGTTTATAAGAACTATGAAGTCATAGTTTTTCAATCAAAAGAAATTACTTTACATTAAATATTCGGATTTCTTTACAAATTTGGATTTCTAGACCATTCTGGTAGTTCGAGCGTGGAATTTTTTTGTTCGGTATTTTCGGAATATGAGTGTGTGACTTGTCAAAATTGATCCTATTGATAATACAGAGAATGGGCCTGTCATCTCCATCGAGATGATTCTACCTCGTCGGATATTTATTCTAGTATCTGGAGCACGGAATAGATAGAATAGATCAAGAAAACAAATATTTGAACTATGATTCATACCTTACCTACTATTCAGACCTCGCAACCGGACTCACAAAAATAGCAAATACTTATTTGCTAAGTCAAATGGTTTTTCTTCCTTCAGACTTATTTTTTTGACTGAAGGAAAACCCCTTTCTCTAGATTTTGATTTTGTTTGTTGAGTCATTACGTCCATTCATTGAATAAGTGATCATCAAAGGGTTCTTACTCAGAGAATCTTTGAGTTTAGCTTGAGTCTTTGCTTTATTAAATCATCGTGGTTCTAGTATGAATTTGAGGTTTCAATTGATTCATAGGGTCTCAACAAGAGAACTCCTATCAATAGTAAAACAAGAGTCAATCCGCATTACGCACAAAAAAAACAAATCAAATAACAAACAAAAAAATAGGGAATAGAAGATTCAAGAGGCC